AATAGAAAATAGACCGCGGAGAGTCGAAGAATTGCAGATGAATGTACAAAAAGAACTTCATTGTGCGAACCGAAAACTAAACATTGCTATTACACGAATTGCAAATCCTTATGGACACCCTAATATTCTTGCAGAATTTATAGCTGGCCAATTAAAGAATAGAGTTTCTTTTCGCAAAGCAATGAAAAAAGCTATTGAATTAACCGAGCTGGCGAATACAAAAGGAATTCAAGTACAAATTGCGGGACGTATCGACGGAAAAGAAATTGCACGCGTCGAATGGATCAGAGAAGGTAGGGTTCCTCTACAAACCATTGGAGCTAAAATTGATTATTGTTCCTATACAGTTCGAACTATATACGGGGTATTAGGAATCAAAATTTGGATATTTGTAGACGAAGAATAATAAGACTTTACGTGTTTTTACATTATACCCAGTAATGGACAAAAAAAGAAAAACCCTTTTATTCTTTTCTTTTATTCTTTTTATGTTCAAGCAAAACAAAAAAAGAGCAATTCTGCAATTCTAGAGGGTTCAATAAAAATTCGATTGATCATTTTATATAATTGCTATGCTTAGTGTGTGACTCGTTGGTTTTTTTAGGGCTAGGATTCAAAAAAACGGACCAGGGCCCAGAGTATGAACTAATAACTATAGCACTAATAACCAACTCATTGCTTCGCATTATCTGGATCCAAAGAACCAGTCAAGATAAAGATATAATATATTGGACATATCGTTGTAGCAACTGAAATCTTTTTTTGCATAAAGATAAAAAAAACCAATCGGATTATTAGTTGTGAAGTTCTAAGTCGGAAAGCAAAATAGAAAAAAAGTATGCGGATAAGTGGAAGGATGAGAGAAAGATAGAACGGAAATATCAATGATATATGATTCCAATATGTAAGGTCGATGAGTCATCTCATAAAACGCAGTGTAATAAAGCATAAATTCAATAATGATTCATGCATAATTAGATGAATCCGCTTATAGAACAAAAAAATCAAGAGCCTCGAGCCAATAAAGACTGAGAAAATTGACTTAAGAAAAAAGGACTCCGCCGGAAAATTCAGACCTAACCATTAATCGAGAAGCAATGGGAACGATATAACCCGTGAATGCAGAAGATTCTATTGAAAATGAATCTTAATGATTCATTGGGTGGGATGGCGGAACAAACCAGGGACCTCCTCTTTTATTCTTTTATTTTGAGAGGTCATGAACTAACCCTATAACTGAAATAGATATGGAAAGAGTAAATATTCGCCCGCGAAAGTTTTTTTTTTATTTTTTATTAGATTGATACATTTTTGTCGATCCCATATGATAAAAGGAAAAACAAAAGAAAGATTTTTTTATAACGATAACGTTATAAAAAAAGACATTGACATTATCTAGAAATAGAATACATGTTTAATTAAATAATATCTAAACACGCTAGACAAATTTCGAATAGATTAACGAATTGATTAATTAGATGCAATTTCAAAGAATCCTATAATTCAGCATATTATTCATTAAACACATGTATATCTTGATAAAATCTGTTTTAGTCGTTTCATTCGCGAGGAGCTGGATGAGAAGAAACTCTCATGTCCAGTTCTGTAGTAGAGATGGAATTGAAAAAGAACCATCAACTATAACCCAAAAAGAACAAGATTCCGTAAACAACATAGAGGAAGAATGAAAGGAATATCTTATCGAGGTAATAATATTTGTTTCGGTAGATATGCTCTTCAAGCACTTGAACCCGCTTGGATTACATCTAGACAAATCGAAGCAGGGCGCCGAGCAATGACACGAAATGTACGCCGTGGCGGAAAAATATGGGTACGTATATTTCCAGACAAACCAGTTACAGTAAGACCCACGGAAACCCGTATGGGTTCAGGGAAAGGATCCCCAGAATATTGGGTAGCTGTTGTTAAACCGGGTAGAATACTTTATGAAATGGGTGGAGTAGCCGAAAATATAGCTCGAAAGGCTATTTCAATAGCGGCGTCCAAAATGCCTATAAGAACTCAATTCATTATTTCTGGATAGAAATGTAGAACCAAAGGAAAGAAGTCTTGTGTATAAAAAAAACAATTGCAGGGTTTTCTTTCTTTTTTTTTTTTTTACTTCGTCCTTTGCTTTATTTTACATTAAAAAAACAGATAAAAAAAATGATATGATTCAACCTCAAACCCATTTGAATGTAGCAGACAATAGCGGGGCACGAGAATTGATGTGTATTCGAATAATAGGAGCTAGTAATCGCCGATATGCTCATATTGGTGATGTTATTGTTGCTGTGATAAAAGAAGCAGTACAAAATACGCCTCTAGAAAGATCAGAAGTGATCAGAGCTGTAATTGTACGTACTTGTAAAGAACTCAAACGCGATAACGGTATAATAATACGGTATGATGACAATGCTGCAGTTGTCATTGATCAAGAAGGAAATCCAAAAGGAACCCGAGTTTTTGGCGCGATCGCCCGGGAATTGAGACAGTTAAATTTTACTAAAATAGTTTCATTAGCACCTGAGGTATTATAACCGTGAGATAGTGATAGTATTTAAATAAAATAGATAAATTAGTAGATTATGTCTCACGCATATACTTTTAAGAATTTTCTTTAATAATTTTTATAAAAAAAGAACATGCTGATTATATCCAAATTCGGAAGCAACAATAATTTTAGTTTATCATGGGTAAGGACACTATTGCTGACATAATAACTTCTATACGAAATGCTGACATGGATCGAAAGGGAACGGTTCGAATAGCATCTACTAACATGACCCAAAACATTGTTAAAATACTTTTACAAGAGGGTTTTCTCGAAAACGTAAGGAAACTTGTAGAAAATAACAAATCCTTTTTTGTTTTAACCCTACGACATAGAAGGAATAGGAAAGGACCATATAGAACTCTTTTAAATTTAAAACGAATAAGTCGACCTGGTCTCCGAATCTATTCTAACTATCAACGAATTCCTAGAATTTTAGACGGGATGGGGATTGGAATTCTCTCTACTTCTCGGGGTATAATGACAGACCGAGCAGCTCGGCTAGAAGGAATCGGCGGAGAAATTTTGTGCTATATATGGTAAATTTTCTGCTATCCGAATTGTATCTGTAACTTCCTGTTTGTGAAAAAAACGAATAAAAAAGAAAAGTTGTCTAATATCACGCCTTCCTACATTAGTTGATACTTCAAGGAGGGTTTGTCTGGAATAAAAGAAGAAAAATGGATTCATGAAGGTTTAATTACTGAATCACTTCACAATGGTATGTTCGGGGTTCGTTTAAATAATGAAGTCAGATTCTAAGTTCTGTTTCAGGAAGGATCCGACACTCTTTTATACATATACTACCAGGAGATAGAATCAAAATTTAAGTAAGTCGTTATGATTCAAACGGGGGGGGGCGCAGAATTTCTAGACCCCACAACAAAGATTCGAATGGTTCGGTGGTTTTTCAAGATTCCTTTCATGAGGATCCAATTCACGGTTCAAAAATTTCAAGAAACTTATTTTCTTCCAATCAGTAAAGTAGATTCGAAATTCAGTTAAGGAATAACAATTATGAAAATAAGAGCCTCCGTTCGTAAAATTTGTGAAAAATGCCGACTGATCCGTAGAAGGGGACGCATTATAGTAATTTGTTCCAACCCGAGACATAAACAAAGACAAGGATAATCTTTCGAAAAGGGACTCTCTAAAGGAACCGATGAACAAATCAAAATAAAAGATCCGTTTTGACATGAAATGGATATATCCATATATCTCTGACTTATATTTAGGAAATGATAAAATATGGCAAAATCTATACCAAGAAGCGGTTCACGTAGGACTGGACGTGCGGGTTCACGAAAAAGTGCACGGCGAATACCAAAGGGCGTTATTCATGTTCAAGCAAGTTTCAACAACACCATTGTGACAGTTACAGATGTACGGGGTCGGGTTATTTCTTGGTCCTCCGCCGGTACTTGTGGATTCAGGGGTACAAGAAGAGGGACACCTTTTGCTGCTCAAACCGCAGCAGGAAATGCTATTCGAGCAGTAACAGATCAAGGTATGCAACGAGCAGAAGTCATGATAAAAGGTCCGGGTCTCGGAAGAGATGCAGCATTACGCGCTATTCGTCGAAGTGGTATACTTTTAAGTTTCGTAAGGGATGTAACCCCTATGCCACATAATGGCTGCAGACCCCCTAAAAAAAGGCGAGTGTAGAAATAAACATTGAAGAGATTTCAAGAGAAATAAATGACTCAAAAATCTGACAAACAATATTACTATGGTTCGAGAGAAATTAAAAGTATCTACTCGGACACTACAGTGGAAATGTGTTGAATCAAGAGCAGACAGTAAGCGTCTTTATTATGGACGCTTTATTCTGTCTCCACTTATGAAAGGTCAAGCGGACACAATAGGCATTGCGATGCGAAGAGCTTTGCTTGGAGAAATCGAAGGAACATGTATTACACGCGCAAAATCTGAGAAAATCCCGCATGAATATTCTACCATAGTAGGTATTCAAGAATCAGTACATGAAATTTTAATGAATTTGAAAGAAATTGTATTGAGAAGTAATCTATATGGAACTCGTGACGCGCTTATTTGTGTCAAAGGTCCTGGATATGTAACTGCTCAAGACATCCTCTTACCACCTTCTGTGGAAATCGTTGATAATACGCAGCATATAGCTAACCTAACGGAACCAACTGATTTTTGTATTGGATTACAAATTGAAAGGAATCGAGGATATAATATAAAAACACCAAATAACTTTCAAGACGGAAGTTATCCTATAGATGCTATATTCATGCCTGTTCGAAACGCGAATCATAGTATTCATTCTTATGGAAATGGAAATGAAAAACAAGAGATCCTTTTTCTAGAAATATGGACAAATGGAGGTTTAACTCCTAAAGAAGCACTTCATGAAGCCTCCCGGAATTTGATTGATTTATTTATTCCCTTTCTCCAGTCGACAGAAGAAAACTTACATTTA